ATTTATTCATCAAAAGAGGTGTATCCTTTGAAGCTAGAATAGATTTTCCTTGATATCTAACATAATGCATATTCGGATCCTTGAAGAAGGATCGGATGTCCAGAAAATCAGTCCCAACAAAAACTTCAACAAGATGGTCTATTTTTACATAGAAAAGGATTCGCTCAAAAAAGACTCCAGAAGATGTTGACTGGAAATGCGAAGATTGATTGCGGATAAAAAGGAAGATAGATTCGTATTCACATACATAAGAATTATAGAGGAACAAGAAGAATCTTGAATTCCCTTTTAAAAAAAGGGTAATATGCTTTTTTGGAGTACTAAAACTATTCCAATACTCGTGTAGAAAGATACGTAATAAATGCAAAGAAGAGGCATCCTTCACCCAGTAGCGAAGGGTTTGAACCGCGATTTCCAAATGGATGGGATAGGGTATTAGTACATGTGACAAATAATCTAAATGTGAAAATTGGTCCTCTAAAAAAGGAAATATTGAATGAATTGATCGTAAAGTAGGAGATTTTGCTATATCTTTCTCTTTCCTTTCAAAGGAAGATAAAACTCGTAGCGAAAATGGAATTTCCACAATGACTGCAAACCCTTCTGATAGAATTTTCGAATACAAATTCTTATTGTGGCCCCAAAATGGATTTTGAACAGAACCATTAGCCGAAATAATCAAATGATTCCGTTGATACATTCGAGTAATTAAACGTTTCACAATTATTAAACTATATTTTTTGTCATAATCAACTTCATTTTCGAACAAAGTAGATCTATTTCTATTTAAACCATGATCATGAGCAAGTGCATAAATAGACTCCCGAAAAATTAGGGGGTATAGGAAGTCGTGTTGTCGAGATCTATCTAGTTCGAAATATCCCGGGAATTCCTCCATTTGAAATTCGATTTGAATCCAAGTTAGGAATTTGTTGGTTATGAAATGATACATAGTGCGATACGGTCAAAGCAAGGTATTCTAGTAATACAATAATAAATACCTCGGAAACAAATAGACTCATCAACGGACTCTCTATCCTCTCTTTCTTTTTCAATCTAATTAGTTTAGATTCGTTATAAGAGACTAAGATGGGTTAGGAATCCTTTATTTTTCACCCCAATCGCTCTTTTGATTTTGGAAAAACTATCTTTATCAATATGCTGCTTCTTTTACACATTTATGTCTAACCCAAAGCGGGCAATAGCTAATAGTTAGGACTCATAAAAAAAAAAAAAAAATGAATAATCATGGAAAAACCTTTCCCCATCCTGGCACTAATAGATTTTTAACGTGTAATTAGATCGGAGAACCGTTCAAATTAAGAACAGAAGCTCGTTGCTTTTTCTTTCCCTATAATGAATCGGGTTCCTAGGACTCTATCCATTTATTCACTCGACCCAACTCTGAATTTATTTCATTTTTTGCTTACTAAGAATGAAATATTCTCCGAATTTTCAATTGATACGACATGCTGCTTTTTCCATGCATTCCTTGCAGTTCAGGATCAGTCGTGGTCTTACAAACCCTACCGAAGATATGAATGAATCCATTCCTTCATACAAATGTGTAAAAGATGCTAGACGCACTTAAAAGCCGAGTACTCTACCATTGAGTTAGCAACCCCCCCCAAAAAAAACCAATTTACTATGTGTAGATACAATCGCAATAAAAATAACAAAAAGAATTCTTCTTTCTCTCACACAAAAACAACCTCGTGTATCACCAGCAATCTAATAAACCCATCTTTTTGATTTGAAATTAGTAGAATTCCCACACCCTTTTGAGTTGATTTGCTTTTGACTGACGTAAAAAACCAAACCTAGGGAAGATAAAGAGATGCGTTTATACACGATCGAATTATATTTGTTCGATACACTGTTGTCAACATTAATCTAATAAATCGAATACTTAGAAAAAAAAATAGAAATGAATAAAATCTTTGTCTTGGGTTTAGCCCTAGAGAATATCTCTAAATCGAAAAAGAACAAAGAAGAAATTAAGGACAAAATGGGAAATAATCCCGATTTCTTTGTTAATTTGATGTATTTCCAACGAAAAACTGCCAATCCAATTGGCAGTAATGTAAAAATTGGATAGGTCTCGCCGGTCCAACTCCTTCATTTATTCACTTCATCTTTTTCTATCTATCTTATATCCCAATAAAGATATAGCAAACTTATATCCCAATAAAGATATAGCAAAAAAGGCGATTTTGATCGTTAAAGAACATCGCATTCTATGGTAATGGTAACAATAATAAAAAAGGATGAATTGAATAGAGTAAAAGAGGGGGGAGGGGAAATAGTATAGTAGAAAAAAAGGATCCAAAACTATCTACGAATCACCCACACCCTCTTCTCTCTTTTTTATTTAATAGTTCAAAATTTTTAAATTCATTAATTGACTTCCATTTGATTAAGACTAAATTCTGTAAAAACCCCCGCTTTCTTTAAAATATCATAAACAGTTCCTGTGGGTTGAGCGCCTTTTTCAAGAAAA